TGGGGGTACTTGTGATATTTCTGCTTGGGACGCATTTTATTTGGCGGTTTTCTGGATGTTAAATACCATTGGATGGGTTACTTTTTATTGGCATTGGAAGCACATCACATTATGGCAGGGTAACGTTTCACAGTTTAATGAATCCTCCACTTATTTGATGGGGTGGTTAAGAGATTATCTATGGTTAAACTCTTCACAACTCATCAACGGATATAACCCTTTTGGTATGAATAGTTTATCGGTATGGGCATGGATGTTCTTATTTGGACATCTTGTTTGGGCTACTGGGTTTATGTTCTTAATTTCTTGGCGTGGATATTGGCAGGAATTAATTGAAACTTTAGCATGGGCTCATGAACGCACACCTTTGGCTAATTTGATTCGATGGAGAGATAAACCAGTGGCTCTATCCATTGTGCAAGCGAGATTGGTTGGATTAGCCCACTTTTCTGTAGGTTATATATTCACTTACGCAGCTTTCTTGATTGCCTCCACATCAGGCAAATTTGGTTAATTCATTTTTTTTTAATACGTTTTATCATCGACAATCTAATTTTGTTCGATAGAGAAGGTGGACCACCTTCTTATATTTCCACATCTAGGATTCGACTTGTATCATTGATAATAATAGGAACTGAACCATTATGGCAAGGAAAGGTTTGATTCAGAGGGAGAAGAAGAGGCAGAGATTAGAACAGAAATATCATTTGATTCGTCGATCTTCAAAAAAGGAAATCAAAAAAGTTTCGTCGTTGAGTGATAAATGGGAAATTCATGGAAAATTACAATCCCCACCACGTAATAGTGCACCTACACGTCTTCATCGACGTTGTTTTTCGACCGGAAGACCGAGAGCTAACTATCGAGACTTTGGGTTATCCGGACACATACTTCGTGAAATGGTTCATGCATGTTTGTTACCAGGTGCAACAAGATCAAGTTGGTAAGGATCAAACTATACCTTCCTCTTTCTATTGATCTCTATGATCATCGATCATAGAGAGCCCCCTTTACCATTCTGTATAAATGGGATATTCTATTTGTATGGATATGGTAGAGGGGCACATCCAATCCTCGGTTGTCCATTAGTTCCCATCTCTTCTCTTCAACGCGGGGTAGAGCAGCTTGGTAGCTCGCAAGGCTCATAACCTTGAGGTCACGGGTTCAAATCCTGTCTCCGCAATATCAATCGTTTTTTGTCAAAAAAAAATTTAGGTCTGACTCTGTTAATGTTAACTAGCCATTAATTACTATTTCTCTTTTTGGATCGGAGGAAAAGAAGTAGGAAGAGAAGATAGAACCACTACACTATCGTAGTAAACTCTACCGAATTATTTATCCTATTCCATTAATTCACTATAGGCGGATAGCGGGAATCGAACCCGCATCTTCTCCTTGGCAAAGAGAAATTTTACCATTCGACCATATCCGCGTTTTTTGTTCCTGATAAGCCCGTATATGTCTCCACATATATGATATCATGTCTGGATCATTATTGTGCAGGGACGGATACGGATACTATCTTCAGAACGATTCCAATTGTCTAATTAATATATAACATATAAAATATAATATAACAATAGAATTTTTTGTTTATTCAAGAAGTTGGACTTTGACCCCCCAATTTTTTGATTTATTTTCCTTTTCGGGATTCATTTTTATCTTATATTTATTATGTTATGGAATTTTAATGCGTCTCACAACCCGAAGGGATTCTAGGGGGTCATTTCTTTTTTTGATCTGGAAAATACTGAATTGGTTCAAGAGATAAGAGAATTAAGGATAGCTACTAGAAAGACTAATCCAATCCATAATGATGTACCGGAAAAGACAACATTTTTGTTACTTGACCAACCGTCAGAAGAAGCAAATACAACGGGTACACTAATCAATAAGATTGATGAAGTAGCAATTAATGCAAAAACAGCCAATTGGAAAGCAATAGTCATACTTCTAATCCTCCAAGCTACCAATAAATAAACTATACCATTTGATCCCTCTCTCATACAAAAAAAAAATTGTAATAAAATACATCATAGAGGGATTTGACCATGAACCCATGGATCCTGTAGGACTTATTACCACTTTATTCGGACATGGAGTCGGGGCCGTTTTTATTTACTTCACAAACATACATGCCGGCTCATGCATCCATATATACAAATATATATATTCACACCCCGGCTGTTTCTACCTACGGATAATGGTGGTATCAACTCATACGACCATGTTCTATTCTGGAGAATACAAATAAAATAAAATGGAGATTGTTTTCGGAGAGATGGCTGAGTGGTTGATAGCTCCGGTCTTGAAAACCGGTATAGTTCTTTATTCAGAACTATCGAGGGTTCGAATCCCTCTCTCTCCTTTTACTCGTTGAATCTATTTTATTTCTTTATTTGTTATTGGTTTCCCCCGGCTCGGCTAGGAGGGCTAGCCGAGCCAAAAAACAATAGATATAACTGAGTTAAAAAAAGTAATACTTTGAAGTATCACTTGA